CCTCTTTTATCTTTTGATATCTCCGGGTTGATTAAACTAATTTTGAGAAATTGGGTGGGTAAGGGGGAAGCATTCAAAATTGTAGAGTATACAGAAGAACAAACAAAAAGAGAAGAAAACAAAGAGAAGAACAAAAGAAAGGAGAAAGCGCGAATAGACATAGCAGAGGCCTGGGATACCATTCCATTTGCGCAAGTAATAAGAGGTTCCATGTTACTAACTCAATCTATTTTTAGAAAATATATTCTATTACCTTCATTGATAATTGCAAAAAATATTGGACGTATATGCCTATTGCAACTTCCTGAATGGTCTGAGGATTTAGAGGAATGGAATACAGAGATGCATGTTAAATGTACTTATAATGGTGTTCCGTTATCGGAAACAGAATTTCCGAAAAATTGGTTGACAGACGGTATTCAGATAAAAATCTTATTTCCTTTCTGTCTGAAACCTTGGCACAAATCGAAACTACGATCCTCTCAGAAAGATCTAATAAAAAAGAAAAAAGAAAAAGATGATTTTTGTTTTTTAACAGTTTGGGGAATGGAAGCTGAACTTCCTTTTGGTTCGCCCCGAAAACGACCTTCCTTTTTTAAACCCATTTTTAAGGAACTTGAAAGAAAAATTGGAAAATTTAAAAAGCAGTATTTTCGAGTTCTAATAGTTTTTAAAGCAAAAACAAAATTACTTCGAAAAGTATCAAAAGAAACAAAAAAACGGGTTATCAAAAGTGTTATTTTTATAAAAAAAATAATAAAAGAACTTTCAAAAGTAAATCCAATTCTATTATTTCGATTAAGAGAAGTCGAAGTATATGAATCGAGTGAAATTAAAGAAAAAAAAGATTCCATAATCAGCAATCAGATAATTCACGAATCATTTAGTCAAATTGCATCTCCGAGTTCGACAAATTCTTCATTGACAGAAAAAAAAATGAAGGATCTGACTGATAGAACAAGTACAATTCGAAATCAAATAGAAAGAATCACAAAAGAGAAAAAAAAAGTAACTCCAAAAATAAATAATATTAGTCCTAACAAAACAAGTTATAATGCTAAAAGATTCGAAAAATGGAAAATATTCAAAAAAAGAAATGCTCGATTAATTTCTAAATTACCCCTTTTTTTGAAATTTTTCATTGAAAGAATATACACAGAAATATTTTTATCTATCATTAATATTCCCAAAATGAATACAGAACTTTTTCTTGAATCAACAAAAAAAATTATTGATAAATCCATTTACAATAACGAAAGAAAACAAGAACTAATTAATAAACAAAATAAAAATCCAATTGCCTTTATTTCGACTATAAAAAAGTCATTTGATAATATTAGTAATAGTAAAACAAATTCACCTATTTTGTATGACTTATCATACATGTCACAAGCATATGTATTTTACAAATTATCACAAATCCAAGTCAGTAACTCGTATAAATTTAGCTCTGTTTTTCAATCTCAAGGAATCCCTTTTTTTCTTAAGCCTGAAATAAAGGATTCTTTTGAAACACAAGGAATGGTTCATTCGAAATTAGGAGATAAGAAACTTCCGAGTTATGAAATGAATCAATGGAAAAACTGGTTAAGAGGACATTATCAATACGATTTATCTCAGATCAGATGGTCTAGATTAATACCAGAAAAGTGGCGAAATACAGTTCATCAGCGTCGTATAGCTAAAAAATCAAATTTTAGCAAAAGGCATTCATATGAAAAAGACCAATTAATTGGTTCCAAAAAACAAAACCCATTTGAAGTATATTCATTATCTAATCAAAAAGATAATTTTCAAAAATACTATAGATATGATCTTTTCTCATATAAATTTCTTAATTATGAAAATAAAAAGGAATGCTTTTCTCCGTTTCAAGGACATAAGAACCAAGAGCTTTCTTATAACACGCATAAAGAAAGCCTTTTTGATATGCTGAGAAACATCCCTATCAATAATTTTCTAGGAAAGGTCGATATTCTCTATATGGAAAAAACGGCCGATAGAAAATATTTTGATTGGAAAATTCTCAATTTTTATCTTAGACAAAAAGTTGATATTGAGGCCTGGATCACGATCGATACCAATAGGAATCAAAATACTCAAATTCATACTAATAATTATCAAATAATTCATAAAAAAGATCTTTTTTATCTTATGATTCCAGAAATCAATCCACCAAACTCTCACAAAGTTTTTTTTGATTGGATGGGAATGAATGAAAAAATGCTAAAGCGTCACATATCGAATCTGGAACTTTGGTTCTTCCCAGAACTTGTGTTACTTTATAATGCCTATAAAACGAAACCTTGGTTTATACCAAGAAAATTACTTCTTTTAAATTTGAATAGAAATGAAAATAGTAGTGAAAATAAAAAGATCAATGAAAAGAAAAAAGGAAGTTTTTTGATACCATCGAATAAAAAGCATCGAAATCAAGAAGAAAAAGAACCCACAAGTCGAGGAGATCTTGGATCCGTTCTCTCACAACAAAAAGATCTTGAAGAAAATTCTGCAAGATCAGACATGAAAAAAGTGAAAAAGAAAAAACAATACAAAAGCAACACGGAAGCAGAACTAGATTCCTTCCTGAAACGTTTTTTTCTTTTTCAATTAAGATGGGACGATACTTTGAATCAACGAATGATGAATAATATCAAGGTATGTTGTCTCCTGCTTAGACTGATAGATCCAAAAAAAATTACTATCTCCTCGATTCAAACGAGAGAAATTTGTTTGGATATAATGCTGATTCAGAAGAATTTAACTCTTACAGAATTGATGAAAAAGGGAGTATTGATTATAGAACCCATTCGTCTGTCTGGAAAAAACGATGGCCAATTTATTATGTATCAAACCATAGGTATTTCGTTGGTTCATAAGAGTAAACACCAAACTAATAAAAAATACCAAGAACAAAGATATGGTTCTAAGAATAATTTTGATGAAACTATTTCAGCACATCAAAGAATAACTGGAAATAGAGACAAAAATCATTTTGATTTGCTTGTTCCTGAAACTATTTTATCGTTTAGACGTCGTAGAAAATTGAGAATTCTAAATTGTTTCAATTCAAAGAATAGAAATGGTGGAGATAGAAATCCAGTATTTTGGAATGGAAAGAACGTAAAAAACAGCAGCCAAGTTTCGCATGACAGTAAGCATCTTGATAGAGAGAAAAATAAATTAATGAAATTAAAGCTCTTTCTTTGGCCTAATTATCGATTAGAGGATTTAGCTTGTATGAATCGTTATTGGTTTGATACCAATAATAGCAGTCGTTTCAGTATGTTAAGGATACATCTGTATCCACGATTGAAAATTCGTGGATAATACACTTTTTCTATATATCCTATACCCTATATATATATAATATAGGGTATATGAAAGCAAACAAATACACAGATCACATGCCTTGTCTCACATTGCATTCTAATATCCAATATGAAATAAATAATGGCTCAATTAGATCTCGAAATGAATCAACAAAAACTTCTTCGTTTTAAATCTAAATTCTTCGATGCGAAAATGTACCAATCCTTTTCTATCCCTATCTAAATCCAATTTCAAATTGAATTGAGTGATTTGAATTCAGAAAATTAGGAGTTCATAAATAAATTCGGATTAGATTATTGTATATATCACATTCAAATCAATGGCATTATTATTACTGATCGGTAAAATCCATATCTGTAAAAAGGGAAAGGGGCTTTTTTTTATGGTAAAAAATTCATTCATTTCGGTTATTTCTCAAAAAGAAAACGAAGAAAACAGGGGGTCTGTTGAATTTCAAGTATTCAGTTTCACGACTAAGATAAGGAGACTTACTTCACATTTGGAATTGCACAAAAAAGACTCTTCATCTCAGAGAGGTTTGCGGAAAATTTTGGGAAAACGTCAACGACTGCTGGCCTATTTGTCAAAAAAAAATAGAGAACGCTATAAAGAATTAATTGGCAAGTTGAATATTCGAGAGCTAAAAACTCGTTAATTTGAAGCGTGATACCATTTGAGCTTAGTCGTTTCAATTTTGATGAACTTCTTTTTACTTTCAGCAATGCATGGGAAGAATGACTCGGGAAAAAACTTATGATTGCACCAACTACAAGAAAAGACCTCATGATAGTCAATATGGGTCCTCACCACCCATCAATGCATGGTGTTCTTCGACTGATCGTTACTCTCGACGGTGAAGATGTTATTGAATGTGAACCAATATTGGGTTATTTACATAGAGGGATGGAGAAAATTGCAGAAAATCGAACAATTATACAATATTTGCCTTATGTAACACGTTGGGATTATTTAGCTACTATGTTCACAGAAGCAATAACCGTAAATGGACCCGAACAGCTAGGCAATATTCAAGTACCTAAAAGGGCTAGCTATATCAGAGCTATTATGTTGGAGTTGAGTCGTATCGCTTCCCATTTGTTATGGCTTGGCCCCTTTATGGCAGATATTGGGGCACAGACCCCTTTCTTCTATATTTTGCGAGAACGAGAATTGATATATGACCTATTCGAAGCTGCTACCGGTATGCGCATGATGCATAATTATTTTCGTATCGGAGGAGTAGCTGCTGATCTACCTCATGGCTGGATAGATAAATGTTTGGATTTTTGCGATTATTTTTTAACCGGGGTTGCTGAATATGAAAAGCTTATTACACGGAATCCTATTTTTTTAGAACGAGTTGAAGGCGTAGGCATTATTGGCGCAGAAGAAGCACTAAATTGGGGTTTATCAGGACCAATGCTACGGGCTTCCGGAATACAATGGGATCTTCGTAAAGTTGATCGTTATGAGTGTTACGACGAATTTGATTGGGAGATTCAATGGCAAAAGGAAGGGGATTCATTAGCTCGGTATTTAGTACGAATCAGTGAAATGACAGAATCCGTAAAAATTATCCAACAGGCTCTGGAAGGAATTCCAGGGGGACCCTATGAGAATTTAGAAACCCGACGTTTTGATAGAATAAAAGACCCTGAATGGAATGA